TTTTTTTTATTTATTATTATATTTAACTTTTTTTTTTTAGAAATCTATGTTGTATTGTCTACTATTTTTTTTACCTACCTGCAAAGAGGGGGTAGGTAAAATAGCTAATATTATATTAATGCAATATAACATATATATTTATCATATTTATGATATATTTGTAATTACCTTCATAATAACTACATGCTAATAGTAAATTATAAAAGTAACTATTCTATTTGTTTTTATTAAACTTTTTATAACTTTATTATTGTGTTATAATACATCCTAAGCAAGCGTAGATTAAAGGGCAGCTACCTGTAAAAAAAAATAACAACATTATTGTTAGCCTCTTCAATTAATAATTTACTAAAGCTACCTCACTTGCTCCCTGCACAGGAATAAATACCACTATATCTTGTCCAACTAAAAAATATAGCACACATTAACTTAGTAATAATAGGGCAAAATAAAGGTTTGCTACTATGCAATGAACTATAAATATTTATCTCTCACTATTACCAATAAAACTGCTACGCAGGAACTTAAGTTATTTTTTTTTATTAGTCTTTGCATAATTTATAACCATACTCAAACTTTGCAAAGAAGAGCTGGTTAAAGCTAAAAATATTATATATAGTCTTTATTGTATAGCTGTTACGGCTACTACTAATGAATATAAGTATTATATATTAATTAGGCATAGATTTATATCTATACCATTACTAATTATCATTCATTAACAAAGAAATATGTTATAGATATATCTTTGATTAATAATGCAAAAAACAAAAAAAAAAAATATGCTTTTTATTTATATAGAGTGGTAAATATCAGTAACTATTGCCCGATAATACCAGTTAAACTAACTAAACTTATTTAAACACTCACTCAGCCCTAATTTAAATATGATACTAGGTAGTAAATATTTATAACCTGGATTAAGTGAAAGATGATCAATAGGGATCCATGATAAAAATCAACGAAAAAAACTTTTTTTTTTGTAGCGAACAACCACATAATAAATTATCTATACAAGGAACCACTAAAAATCGCAGTGTAAAACGCTAATATACCTTATAGTTTTCCTATGTTTGATAAAGGGGGGGGGGATTTTTAAGTACAGGAATCTGCAAAAAGCTGAACTATTAAGTACTTGAGTAAGTTTTCACATTCATTGATCCTAAGTTGAAAGGAGGGGGGGGGGTAAGTAAACTTCAATACCTATCATTACATCATAACCTAGTAGGCTATATTTTAGATTTTTGCACTCTATATTATTAACCCTACAAATGTAATATATAACATAATAAAGAGTTAAGGCAAAGCTAGTTCATGTTGATTAGCCATTTTTAGCATTACTAAAAACATAATAAATAAAACTTCTGTTCTAATAAAACGGGTAACCAACCAACATATACTTTAGCCATTGATACGAAGTTTAGGTTATGTTTAGGGTTCATTGTTTATTAAATATTAATAGGTAACCTACCAGTAGCGATCGTAAGATTAATACTGTAATAAACCTTAAAGTTTATATATCGGTGCCATAAACACCGTATGTAATCATATCCCTTTAGTAGTATTTAAATATACAAATCTATTTTAAGGACTAGTAAGATAAAATTATAGAAACACTTATAAATAAGCGCTCATAATTCTCAGCCGAGACTCGAACTCGGACCCAGATTATACTTAAACTTCTCTGCAGGGGGAAGCGTAGCCAGGTAAATCTTGCTCTACCTTTAAGCTAATGAGAGTTAAAACTATAAGAAATTTCTTATAGTTTTAATCCATATATTAGAACTTAATATAGATAAAAAAAATTTTTTTTTTACTAATAATAAGATATCACTATGCATAGCTAAAAAAAAAATACATTTAAAATATTGACATATCTTCAGCTGTAAGTAACTATATATAGTTACGTATTATACTTAATGATTTTTTTATTAGCTGCTTTAAATTTAATAAAAATAATATTATAACCATGAGTAGAAACTATTTGATTCAAAAATATATTATTACTCTTATTTGTTTTATTAACTAAACTAAATAAGGCTAACAATACTAATAAGAATAAATTATTATCAAATATTAAAACATTAATTATAATATATATAATAAGACCTGTTAGTATATATAAAGCATAGCTTGTAATAACACCTCTATTTAAACTAGCTATCTTTTCACTTAAATTAAGTAAACTTTTTTCTAGACCAAAAGGTCCTAATAGCTCTACACATCCTTTATCTAAAACTCTAGTTGTTTGACCACCTAGTGTAAGTACTAAGTTTGTAATATATTTATTATAGAATAGTTCAATTAAAAACCGTTGATTGAAAAACCCGAATATATTGTAACCTAATCTAGATAATTTAAACTTTATCAAGATTGTCTGGAAGAAGGCAAATTCTGATAAAACTATAGCTATAATACTTAATGAAATTGTAAATATTAATGGCAATAGTTTAAATAAAGTAGGTACAGCAAATTCTGTATTTATCATAATTTCATGTGTAGGGTGTATAAATATACTGTTATCTGCAAAGAAACCTGAACCTAACCCTATAAATATATCTTTAGTAATATAACCAAAGAATATAGAGAAAATAGCCAATATAATTAAAGGTAAAGTCATAAAGATATCTCCTTCATGAGCATGTTTATAATTAACTATAGGTCCATTAGGGTTAGTTAAGAAAGTTAGGTATAATACTTTAACTGAGTATAAAGTAGTAAACATAGCACCGATAGTTGCTAGAAAGTAAACCACTGTACCACTAAAGAAAAATTGCCCGTATGCAGACTCTAAAATAAAATCTTTAGAATAGAATCCAGTCATAAAAGGGAAGGCTACTAAACTAAGACTTGCTATTAACATTACAGAGTAAGTTAAAGGCAAATAAGCTTTTAACCCACCATATTTTCTAAAATCTTGATTATCTCCAACAGCATGAATTACAGAACCTGCTCCCAAGAATAATAATGCTTTGTAAAATGCATGATTAACCAGATGAAATAACCCTAAGTTATAAGAAGATAAACCTACTGCAATTACCATCATACCAAGCTGGCTCATGGTACTATAGGCAATTACCTTTTTTATATCTTGCTGGAATAACCCTATAAGACTACTAAATACAGTAGTTAAAGCACCTATTCATAAACATAGAATTAATACAGTTGAACTGTATTCTATTAAAGGACTAGCACGCATCAGTAAATAAACACCCGCTGTAACCATTGTGGCAGCGTGTATTAGTGCACTAACGGGTGTAGGACCTTCCATCGCCATAGGCAACCAGACGTGAAGGCCGACTTGAGAACTTTTAGCCATAGCACCAATTAATAAACAAATACCTATAATAGTAACAACATTTTCATTAACAAAAGGTGCTAATGAGAATACAGTAGCATAATCTAAATTACCTAAAGATCACAATACTGTAATCATACCTATTGTTAAGAAGCAATCCCCAACACGGTTAGTTAATAGGGCACTTATAGAACTTTGATTTGCAGCTATTCTAGTAAATCAGAAATTTACTAGAAGGTATGAGCAAATCCCCACGCCCTCTCATCCTACAAACATTAATATGAAATTATTAGCTGTAACAAGTATAACCATCATGAAGGTGAATAAACTTAAATAGCTAAAAAACCTTTGATTGTGAGGATCATGACTCATATACCCTATAGAGTATATATGTACTAAAGAACTAACTATTAATACAGGTATAAGCATAGCCACTGTTAAACTGTCAAAATGAAAACCTCATAAGACATTTAGTGATTCACTATCTATTCACCTAAAAAGATTTATTGACACAGGTATGTTATTTAAACCTACTTCAAAAAAGGCAACTATTGCTAGTAATGTTGTAACAATTACACATGTAGATGTAATTAATTGTGCTCCGCTAACACCGACTTTTCTACCAAAAAACCCGGACACTATTGATCCTAATAAAGGTAAAGTTATTATAGCTAAATACATTATTTATATTCTATTGCGATGCTTCCTCTTAATCTGTAAAAAGCAACTAGAATACCTAAACCTATTGCTGATTCTGCACCAGCTATTGCTATAACATATATAGCAAATGTTTGGCCTAATATATCGTCAAAGCTTAGTGAACTTACCAATATTAAAAATGTAATAGCTAGTAACATTATTTCTATTGAAATAAGCATTAATATTATATTTTTTCTATTTAAAACGAAACCTAAAATTCCGATTAAAAAAAGTATTAAGGATAAATTCATTATATATATAATTTTTTTTATAAAAGTATTTAGTATTCCAGCTTTGCTAATGTAATAAGAAGGCAAGAAGCGCCTTATTTTATAGACGCTGCTATGAGAGCCCTCAAGTATTGAAAAAAGGGGTACTTCCATATAGCAGCCTAGCTGGGAGGCATAAATCTAAAGAGTTTTTGTTTTTGTTTTTAGCCTTATTATAACTAAAAAAAACTTTTTAAATTAGAATTGGTTATATAGGATATCCCTAACTACCTACTCCATTCTCATCCAAGACTTGAACTCGGATCCTGGTTTGCTTGCATTGCTTCCGAAGGATCACAATATAAACCCTGCTCTACCATTAAGCTAATGAAAAAAATGATTACCTTTTTATTTTTGTGTTAGACCAAGCAAAAGTACTATTACAGAAAAAAAAAAGACTGTAATAGTATAAAGTATATGTTCATGTTATATAAACAATCACTAAAGGTCAGGGGCTCGAAACCTAATTTATTATAAAATAGGGCAATACTATTAAATATTGCCTTACTCCGTATACATGAAAAGCTTCATATACCATTAGGCTAAATATTGTTAGGGCTCTATTTGCTTATTTTTTTTTAGACTAAGGAAAACTACCCACATACAACTAGCAAGACTGCTCGTGTGTAAAATAGAAATTAAACATTACAATCCCTGTGTATAAGTATATATTCTCTCCTTCGCTTTACTAATAAATATTAGTATTAGTATTAGTATTAGTATTAGTATTAGTATTAGTATATCTTTCTTATACATATATACACTACTAATCCTTATTAATTTACGTATATATTTATTTTATACATAAACATTACTAATGCATACATAAGCGAGATATTTTTTTTTTATTAATTAATAAAAGCGTACTACACCCTGGTGCGCTTCATTCATTTATACAATAGAGCTATTATGTCTAACATAATAAACTTTATAAGATTACATTTTTTTCCTTCTAAGATTCGAACTTAGATATATATATATATATATATAATATAAGGCGTGCTTACCTGAAATACCTAATATACTTCCTTTAACCTATTAAACATAAGGAAAATTTATTTAGGGCTTTATAGTATAAGTACTTTATAATACATATACTCTTTCTCCCACCTACAACAGACCTTGCCAACTTCGTAGGCATTAATATAGATACTGTTTTCAGTTTTCCGTTTATTCATACTAAATAATTGATACGGGATAAGACCATCTATAATAACTAAGTATTTATATATGTCGTATTAGACTTATTAGATTACTAGGTCTTTTAATAAAGCTTCAATAAAAGACTCTACTGCATGCTGACTGTCAAATAGCATTATTACTAGATACACAGAAAAATCTCTGATAATGATTTTTTTTTGTTACTACGATTTTTGCGATATATATTTAAACAAAGAGCTAAGCCTAAGCCTCATAAAAAGATCTGTATCTATCGCCGGTATAGTAATATCCGGTTTAGGTTTAGTACCCATAAATTAACCGTATAACGTATTTATATTATCTACTACTGCTCCTCTAATCATGATAAAAACTTTTCTATACTTACTGATTCTATAACTATTGGCATACTACTATGTAAAATTCCGCAAATCTCACTACATTGACCATAGAATATTCCTTCTCTGTTGATAAACACAGATACTTGGTTCAACCTACCTGGGTAAGCATCACACTTAATACCTAGAGCTGGACAGGCGAAAGAATGTATAACATCAGCAGCAGTAACAATAAATCTAACGTGTGTTAACTCAGGAAGAATAACTCTGTTATCAACTTCTAACATTCTTAAGGCTCCGTCCTCTAAATCAGACTCTGGTACTAAATATGAATCGAATTCTATAAACTCATCATCTGCATTTAAGAAATCAGGGTATTGATAACTTCAATATCATTGATGACCTTCAGCTAACACTGACATTGCTGGATCACTCACTTCATCCATTAAATACAATAATTTAAAGGATGGAAAGGCTATAAGTATTAATATTAAAGCTGGAGTAATAGTTCATATTAACTCTATTAGTGTACCATGGTTTAAATATTTATGACTTATAGGTGATTTAAGAGAACTATAATTTCTAACTATTGAAATCATTATTCATCCTACACCAAACAATATTATAACTAGATAAAACATAATGTTATCATGCAATTCTACTAATCCTTCCATTTGTGGCGTAGCACTATCTTGGAAATAAAGACCTCAAGGTCTAGGTGTATCACAGTTATTTAATAAACTTAAATTTAAGAAATTAAGCATTTTCTATGAATAATGTTATATTTTTTCTATCTTAATAATTATAGGATAGTGCTTTTATTTTCTAACTTCGTAATCTTGCTTACCTACTTATAAGCTCTGCCTACAAATAGGACCTTGATTTACAAAGGAATAAAAGATATTTGCAAATATAATCTTAAATCAATCAGAATTAATTAATACTAAGTATTATTTATTCCGAATAAACTTTGATAGAAACCAGTGGATAGTTTAGACTCTTTCCACCCGAAGGCTAAATAGCCTTCCGAGGAAATATTTATTTGACCACCCTTTATTATTTTATTACCTTATCACAAACTGCTCCCTGGTTACACTTATATAGGCCAACCTGTGTAGGGATAAACTAGTAGCCCTGCGGGAGAAATAAAAAAAAAAGAATAAATATATTAAAGAGTGAGCTAAGAAACAGATGATTCGAACATCTGACATATCATATATATTATTTACCCTCTAAATTAAGAGCGGCCCTCCACTAGTTTGGATAATAATAAATTTATTTGCCCTACCTTAGACCCTTTATATTTAATATAGATTTACTATATTAAACATACTTACCATATAAATAACCCTTCTTCCCTCTAACATGGGCCTTTTTTTCATATACTCTTGCGCATGCTAGCATACCTCCGAAGTGATATACAATAGATTTTCAGAAGTTTTTAGGAGTACGTTATGAAGGATAGAAGTATGAATTTCTATTAATTTATGATTTTCTATTTTTATCCTTCTGAGAATACAATGCAGGAAATGGCGTTTATTTTCAATATTCTACTAGTTTAACTCAGCAGAAGTAGGTACTCCGCTTTAAGCGTGTTAGTAAACCAGAATGATGTTTAAGTTAGTAGAACAAGACACCTACTCGAATTTGAGTGGGTGTTTTGTTTATAGATGTTTGGTTGAACAAACTGACTGACTGACTGATTAAAGAAGGTTTTTTATAATATCAACCTAGGACTATTTAGACTGGTATAATAGATCCGAAGCTTAGTCTTATTAGGTAGTAATACTCTCGGATGTATTTTGGAACCATGCTACGAATACGTTGTTTAGTAGCCAACAGGCCTTTAAAGATATGAGATAGGGTTACTATCATAATACTATTTAAGTATTAACCAAAACATTAATAATAAGAAATAAATATGATAAAAACTTACAGCTACAACAATATTACACGCTTACAACAACCTGCTAGTAGAGGTTTACATTTTTCCACTCCACTTTATAACCCCACTGCAACCACTCCATTAATTATCGATCCAAATGTTACGAGTGGGGATGACCAAATTATGAAAAAGATTAAATTACATGAAATACACTTAAAACCTACTGAATTCTACGATATTGATACTTTTAAATCTAGGGTTAAAGAGAGTTTAGATCTTTCTAAGAGATATTCTATGTTATTTAGAGTTTGTTACGATTTAGAGAGTACAACCTATAAAATGTTAGGTAGACAACGTGGATTAACCATTATTGATCAATCTTTGAATGATATTGAATTAGATTCTTTGTATTCAGCTTTAGTTGATAGACTTATGATTTCTATGTCTATTTATAAATATGAAGCTGACAATATTATGAGTATACAAATTCTTTGCTTTGAGGTTGTTTATACTGACGTTGTTTTTAAAGTTTTTAATAATTCTTTTAATACAGATAATATAAATAAAGACTTATTAAATATACCTAAATCTAAGCTTAGTTTAATTGATACTAAAATACTCCCATTAAGTATGGATTTAAATCTTTATGGATATGAGCTTAATACAACTTTAGATGATGATAATAATTATATTAAACATATAATTACAACCGTAAAAGGAATAGATCTTTTAGATGGTAAAGATTTCCTTGATTTAATTAAAAATAGTTCTTTAAAACCTAGATTAATGTTACCTAAAGGTACATTAATTTACTTAAGTCATAATAAAAAAAATATATTACAATTGTAATAAGAGAGAATACATTAGATAATAAACTAAAACATGTTATTAGTGCTTACACAATTGATGGTACCCATTTATTATATATTGTAGATATATCTATAAGTGCTGACAGATTTAAGAGAACTATGGGTAATATTACTAAAATAATAGATATCGAAAATAAAAGTGTTTCAAATAGTCTTGTTAACCTAAATCTTAATTCTATTAAATTAAAGGAAAATAATTACAACTTTAAGCTACAACTTAACACTGCTAATCCTTTTATCGGTTCTTTTGATATAGAAACTTATTTAGATGAGGGTATTTCTAAAGTCTATGCTCTAGGATTTTATACAAAACAGCATGGAACTAAAACTTTTTATATTGATGAAAATAGTCTTAATTCCGAAGAGTTAATACTTAAATGTTTGGAATCTATGATTAGTTCTCAAAATGATAAGTACACTTTTTATGTGCATAATTTAGGTCGTTATGATATATACTTCCTACTTAATATCTTAGTTAAATCTGATAAATATAGTGTTAACATCTTAGCTAGAGATGATTTAATACTATCTGTATCTATCAATAGTAATTACACTAAAACTAAAAGTGTAAAAGATGGTAAACCTAAAAAAGGTGAAATACAAAAGTATAAAGACGTAGATGTTAATATTAAATATCAAATTAAACTTGTTGATAGTTATAACATTTTATCTCATAGTTTAGATACTTTAGCTAAAACTTCTTAAACTGATGTAACTAAAGGTATATTCCCTTACAGCTTTATGAGTAAAAACACATTATTTTATAAAGGATTTAAACCTAGCTTAGAATACTACAATAAAAATGTAGATTTAAATTTATATAATTCTCAACCATCTGAATGAGACGCCAAGGCTATGACCTTAGATTATTTAGAGAAAGATCTGATATCTTTGTATCAAGTGTTAAGTAAATTTAGTGAATATATCTTCTTAAACTACTCAATTCAATTAATAAATTCAGTAACAATATCTTCATTAGCATTAAGAATATATTTAAGTAAATATTATTCGAATAATATCCCCTTAATTAACAAGGAATCTATATATAAAGATATAAAACAGAGTTACTTCGGTGGGATAACAGAAGTTTATAAACCTTATGGTGAAAATCTCTATTACTATGACGTTAACTCATTATATCCTTTCGCAGCGTTAAATCCTATGCCTGGTAAGGAGTGTTCATATGAAGATAATATAAACTTACCAATAGGTGATATCCCTAATTTATTTGGATTTTATTATTGTCATATAAAAACCAATGGATTATATCTAGGTTTATTACCCTTTAGAAGTAAAAAAGGAATTATAATGCCAAATGGTTCATGAGAAGGATGATATTTATCTGAAGAGTTGAAATTTGCAGCTGAGATGGGTTATGACATAACAATAATTAAAGGTTATCATTTTAATAAGGAATAACATCTGAAAAAAAAACTAAAGATATTAATTTATCCGACCCGGGTTAAGTTTAAACTTAACCATTTGAAGAATAAATATAACAAAAAAGATTTTTATTTAAATCATCTAATTAATCTTTTAATTATTACCTCAGATTTACCTATTACTCCTTCTATTATATAGGGTGTGTAAACAATAAACCCTACCATTACAAAAGGGTATCATTAATAGTGTGTCATTTATTATTAATACATACCCGTTTTTATATAATAAATAACCCTATAATAATAAAAAAAAAAGAATATTGAAAAAAAAAAATTTTTTTTTAGCATACGAGCCGGGAGAGAAATTTGAATTCTCATTATTAATGCATGAAATTAATGTTCTACCGATTGAACTATCCTGGCTAATATACACCTAATCGATCTACATACCCATTGGCCTGTATAAATTACGCTTGCTTCTAATAATAAACATAAAAAATGAATACTTCCTTGTTATTTATTTTTTTTTTTCAAAGGCAGCTGCAGGAATGATAGTAAAACACAATAATAAAAATAGCTAACGTATACTTCGTAAAGAAAAGAGAGTACAAAAGCAATTAGTGTATATAAACTAATTATATATACCTGTATCTTAAAATATATATGTATAAAGGGTGGATACCCTGGGTTGAACAGGGAACAAACTGTTCCACATACAGTTACTCTACCATTGAGCTATATCCACCGAAAATTTATAAAAGTATTTGCTTATCTTACTTCTTCTAGGAACTATAACAGAGCTGCTTAGCGTTGCATCAATGAGAAGGTAGATAAGTGTGAAAACAAAAATATTTGTAAGTTATCCTACTAAGCAACTACTAGTTATGTTGGAGTGATTCGAACACTCAAATATAAATACCAAAAATTTATGACTTACCGATTAGTCTACAACATATATAGCATAGTTTATAGTAAAAAAAAACTTTTTTTTTATTACTAACTTCGTGTTACAAGGTCTTTTATCCAGCTTAACGTAAATAATGGTTTATTTCTTAAGCAAGGTTACACTATTGTGAATTATTTAAGATAAACTAGTAGTATATAAGGTAAATCCGACTTGAACGGATAAGATTAAAAAAATCAAATAGTCCTAAGCTATTCATGTCTACCAATTCCATCATTACCTTTTGTACCCTTAGACCATACAACTATAAATATACCTGTCTAAATATAAACATTAAATATAAACATAAACACAAATACAAAATATCTGCTATATCTATTTGCTCGAGGTAAGACTTGAACTTACACCACGATAGCTTCAATATCATGCTCCACCAATAGAGCTTCTCAAGCTTTTATATGGTTAACATTAGTGTAGCTAATGTTAACGTCTAAATTTAATTGTACTATATGTGTTGGTTACCGTATACTTACTAAAAAAAATATAGAGCTTTTTTTTATACGTAATCTAGATTCACCTATTTGTATATGGTTACCTGAACCCCAACCTATAAGTAAAGCACGGCTGGTATTACAAGTAAAAGTTATTTTTTTTTATATTTATATATATATAATAACATAGCTTTACTAGCCTAGAAGCAGCAAGGCTTAATTATAGTTAAACACTACTTCAGCAAGACCCCTTATTCTTACATTAGCAATGCTTAGAACATGAAGCAAGAGTAAGGACTGCATACTTATTCCTACTTCTTATACAAAGCAGCATTTCCTGCTATTAAAGAGCTTCCTTGTGTTACTAAGAGACCTTGCCTCGCTGGAAGTATACCTTGCTACGAAGTACCAGCCTAAATTAATTAATATATTTAATCTAAATTGGAGACATCAGGACTCGATCCTGAAATAACGATATGCAAAATCGCAGTTTTACCAGTTAAACTATGTCCCCCCTTATGAAGATAAGTAAAAGGTTATATATATATATATATATATTTCGGCTCTTTACGTTGCACGGATGCAGAAAACCATAAGGGTTTAATCTTGGTTTACTTGAATAACTTAGAGTAAGTAAACCTCTGGTAGTTAGGTTAATACTAAGGTAGTATGCTATAAACAGATGGGCTTGCAACATTGTTTACCTACAATACATAAAAGCATAAGTACATGAAACAATTTGTATTTAAATTAGTAGGTCTAAATCTATCTGCTCTTAGAATTTACCCTAAAAAAACCTTTTCCTACCTTCCCTAGCAAAGGACAGGTTATTGCTTGTATTTTTCCATATTTAACGGGAGTATGATAAAAAATATCTAATTGTTATTTCATGTATCCGAAAGAGGGCTTGAACCTCCACGATAATATATCAACGAAACTTAAGCTCGTCCTGTCTACCAATTCCAGCACTCGGATTTATATATACTTTTTTTGCTATGTCTTATACGAAGAAGTCTTATAAAAAAAAATTTTTTTTTAAGCTTGCTATGTAAGGCAATACTAAGTAAAGGAAGAGCCTATAACTTAGGCTCCGCTTTAACCTATGACATCTTACATAACCACGTCTTGTGTACTACCTACTTTGCTGAAAAACTTAGGAGTATATATACAATATATAGATATAGTAAGCTATGTGCTTACTTAAGGCCAGAGTGATTCGAACACTCATCTCAGCTGTCATGAGCAGCTTGCTTTACCAATTAAGCTATAACCTTAAAAAAAAAAAGGAGTTTAGTTTTTTACCCCATATATAGCTAAGCTTGGTTGTAATCAGAAAAAATACGGATAAAGGATTTGCACCTCTATATACTGGACATGAGCCAATTATGCTACTATTACATCAATCCGCGTTAATAACTAAAAAGTACTCTAGCCTTAGTGGGATTCGGACCCACGCATGTAACTGTGAAAAAGTTATGTCTTAACCACTTGACTATAAGGCCTACATATAATATAGATATATACGTGTATATAGAAACATACACATAAATGCATATATTATAAAAAAAAACTCTTTTTTCTTTTTTTTTAGCCCAGTGAAGGTATCGCGCCTACGTCCTTTGATTACAAAACAATCGCATTACTTTTATGCTAACCGGGCTAATTTTGGTTAAGTAATTCTAAGATTCATAATAACCATAATTAATAAGATATAGTATTATCTAGTAATTTATCAAATTAGTACTTTATGCCTAAAAACATCTAAATCCTTTCAACTAAAGCCTATTAATTGTACTATTCCATTCTGCCTGGTGATAGGCAGACGGTTATATATACAAAAAAAAATCGTAGTGTTAGACTACGCATATTTAAGAATATCTTAAGGTAAGCTTCGTGCCTAGATGCATTCAGCACTTATCTTTAACTAACGTAGCGTTCCTGCCGTGCCTATGCTATCTTATACTTAAGTGAAAGTAATATCCCGTATATATTATCCTTAAGACAATATATACTTATTTATATTATCCTTAAGATAATAATAATATTAATATTGGGTACATAAACAACAGGTAAACCAGGGGTTAATATACCCAGCTCCTTTCGTACGAGGGGGCTATCCTTATTTTATTCTAATTTCCTCTAGAAGATAGAAACCATACTGTCTCACGACGTATTTAACCCAGCTCGTGTAACTTTTTAATCGACGAACAGTCGAACCCTTCATGTCTCCTACATTCATGTGGATAAGTTAAGCCGACATCGAGGTGCCAAACTGCGCACTCAATTTGTACTCTCTGGCGCAATTAGCCTGTTCAATTTTGTTATCATAAAGGCTCTTTATCCTTTATTTCCATCTTTCACAAGATGGTTCAGACTATGTCTTCATTTTTTGAACTATATAAAATTAATGCAACGCGAAATTTGTGAATATATAAAAGATCATGATTTGCAATATGAAATAAGAAGGGCTCTTTATTTTGCATCGTTAGATGCAAAATAATAAATGTTATTTACCACTCACTCAACCTTTAACTCCATAAGCTCCAATACGATTTTTTGAACTTATTAAAGTATATTGCACGTTTGATTTAACGTGACCTCTTAAGATAACTGCTGATAATCCTTTGTAAGAAGAGTCTATATTTTTTAAACCACCCTTTCAATTTAATTTAAATACAGATCTTGAAGCAGTAAAACGTCTTGTTAATCTACCTTTAGCTTCTAATCTTACACCACCTATTGCTTTATATTTTAATCAATATTTAGAGTATACATTCCATGCCTGATTCTCACCCTCAGGTAGAACAGGTAAAAGACCAAATAATAATTGATTTAAACTATCATTACTTTGCTTTGATCCCAACACCCTGGGTGAGTAAAAGTAAGCCTCCTCTAAAGCAGGACCAAGGTCAGGGTAACGACCCTTTCCTTTTGCGTAAGAGGTAATAGCTTCATGATCTAGGTTTTTTATTTTATCTACTAAAGATTCTGCTCTATTTGCTTTAGTCTTTTCTTTAAATTTATTTGTATAAGGTACTTGAACCATACTTAAACAAGATCTTAGAACTCTTCATACTCTATTATCTCTATCTTTTAGTTTTAAAGCTATTGCTTGAGATAATATATCACTATTTAAATACATGTGTTGTAAGATAACAATATTAAACTCTACTTTTTTTTTATAAATCTTACGAATTACTTCCTCTAATTTAAATAAATATGACCCAAATTTTTTTATTACATAATACTCTAATAAATTATCATAATAATTTAAAGTCTTAAAATAGTTTGAAATCTCTAGTTTTAGTTTATCACTGGTACGCCTTAAAATATTTAGGTTTAATTCATCATTGGTACGGCTAATCTTAGAAATTACAATCTTATTCTTACTAATAGCTTCTTTAACTAAAGGAACTATATGCTTCTTCATTCAAAGATATTCTACCCATATAAGTCTTTTTTGTAAATTATAAATATCTATATTTATAATTACATTAGAGTTAGTATGTTTTAATTCAGCTTTACTTACAAATATTTGTTTTAGTGATGTCCGTCTGAATCTAAGGAGTACACGTCCAGATGTTAAATCACCAGAAGAGTGATAAAAGTTAAAATAACTTCTTATTAACTTAACTAAATTTTTATCTAGTATAGGTAATGATTTTATATGGTTATTACTATAATGCGCATATATACTACTAGACCATTCTTTAGTTGCAGCAGGAAAATGTCTGATAAACCCTAAATTGTTAGGGGTATTAAGAGGTATTGTTTTAGCTTTGTCTACATTTATTTTTTTTATAAAAATCTTAGGTGTCAAGTTTTCGATATCCATATTTTTTTTATTCATCATATTTTTTTTTTATTTATTCTATTTTTTTTTTTTTGCTCTATTAGATTTACTCTAATCTAAAGACTTATCTTATATTCCCTTTAAACACCTTCATTTTATGATATATTAGAGCTGTTTATAGCGAAGTATAGGAGATGTCTATAGAATGAAGTCTATTTCACTAATATCTTATTTAATATTAGTTTTTATCTGACTCTATCCTAGAAAGTATTGCAACTATATAGAGCTTTATTTTTTTTTATTGCTACGCCTCCTTATTATATTAAGAGACTAAAGCTTTCTTTTTTTTTTTTATTGGATAGAGCTTTTTTATTATTTTTATATAGCTTAAAAATGTGGGCTTTGATTGAAAGATTATTGTTAGCTTACTCACTTTCTAGTCGTTGAACGGTTATACTTCTTTTTTTTTTACAACTAGATATAATTATGTAGTTGTTTAAATGGCTTAAGTATAATTCGCTTCAAATTCACTTATTATATTTAAGTTATTTTTGAAATTAACCCTATTATATACCAATAGATTTATTACCACACATCTTGTGCCTTACCTTTTACGCTACTATTAGAAGCTGGACAGCTACAGTACAACCTCCCCTTAAAAAAACTTAGCCATACTTAGTAGCCGGTATAAGAGATATGGATAATATACAATGGAGGACTAACATCCCTAGCGTAGCTTTTTCAAAAATCCAAGACCTTTCCTTTATGCATCTTGTGATCATATGCCCCGCTTACGCGACTGATAGACGTGTAAGTCAAACAGTAAAGCAAGATTAAGCCATTAAACTTGACAAGTAATAAGCATAATCATTTTACTAGTCTTTTCATAATATCATTCAAGGTTGACCCTCAAATAGTTAACACTACCTTGTTTAAGCTTAAACATACTAATAAAACAACTAAAACCATTATAAAAGTGACTTGACTAAGGTCGTTAATATATTCAGTATTTGAAATATATATAAATCAATAATAATAAAGGTTTAATTACATCTATTGACCATATAGTTAAAATCTTACTTGAGAAAAAAATTTATTTCTAACTTGATAGAACCATAGCTGGATTAGTTATAGCATTATACTAATCGGCTAAAAGGTTACCCTTAAATTTAACCAATAATATTAGCTATACCTAATAACAAACTAAAAAATCTTTGAAGAAAATACACATCACCTCTTCGGCCAGAGCCTATAAAAATTTATTTGTGTAATCTCCGAAGAATTGTCATATTCTAATTATGACAATATTACAAAATTAACTTTGGATACACCCAGGTACTTTTTGTGGGATCTGTGCCCCGCATAAACTGCCTCCTAGTCATTGATCCCTCAACTTGCGTAATGGGTTATATTCGAATTACAGTTAGCCACCCACTTCCACAGAGTGGATATATGGATGGTTTACCCTACGAATACGCATAAAATTTATTTCCATAAAATTCTCTATATATGCTAATATAATAAACTAACAAAAGGTCTTTCAATTAAATCTAATCAACTACCTTATACTACTAAAAATAGTTATATTATACCAAATAACTAGCAACAGTAAAGCTGCATAGGGTCTTCTCGTCTAACTAGAGGTAAACTGTATCTGCACAGTTATTCCAATTTCACTGAGCCAATCATTGAGACAGCTGTTGTATCGTTAAATCATTCATGCAAGACCGCATTTAACGGCCAAGGTATTCCGCTACCTTAGGACCCTCATTAATAAGGCCGCCATTGATCGGGGTTTCCTTCAAAGCCATGCTTATCTTAGTCAACATAGCAAATCCGTTAACCAGCCGACATCGGGCAGAAATCACACTCAATACTTTGATTTATTATCTTACTGCAGAGTGCTTTGTTTTAATTAAACAGTCGTACAACACTATTCTATGCTTCCTATTCTTTACCTGATATTAATCAGGAGGAATGGCTCTCCTTATCCCTAAGTTACGGTAGTTAGTTTGCCGAGTTCCTTAATGATTGTTCACTCAAACGCCTTCGTATTCTCTACTAGCTTACTTGTGGTAGTTTCTAGGTACGGTCGTCACTATTAGGGTTTTATCATCTCTTTAGTTAAAGTTAATTGTCCACCTAAATAGTGTAACCCGAGTTGTCGCTGGCTCGGGCATACTAGTTTTTCCAGAACACTTTATCACTTTAATAAAGGTTGTTACTAGTATTACAGATTTTCTCATCGTTTTATCCTTTAGGTTTGTAAACTTAGAGGCCGTTACTTTAATAAAAACCATAAGCTTAAGGCGAGGTTTTACCCTTTTTCGTTACTCATGTCAGCATTATCACTTGGGTTATCTCATTTATCTTGAAAAGTTAAAGTAATTAATCTCCCCAACGTTCTGCTACCCCACAAAGAACAAAAGCAAACTATGCTCTTGTAAATGCGGACAAGGTGTCGGTATATTGTTTAGATCCGTTAAATTTTCGGCGCCACCTATCAATGTAAATTTAAATTTACTAAACCAGTGCTCTGTTACGAGGTCTTCAAAAAATGGCCGCTTCTAAGCCTATTTCCTAGTCGTATTTGATAGGGACTTCCTTAATTTCACTTAACATTAATTTTGGAACCTTAACTCTTGTTCTGGGCTGTTTCCCTTTAGACATACAACCTTAGCGTACTATGTCCGATAATTCAACATTCATCATTGCCCTTCCGAGTGCGAATACTCACCGATAGAATCTTACGCAAATCCCCCGATATATGCAAAAAGATCTAAGATAGTTTTACACCTTTTTATTAAAGCCGACCTCCCCAAGGAGGGAAGCTAAAATAAAAAAGACCTATAATAGATACAAGTTGCCTGAGATCACAGTTCTGTACCTGCTATGATGTAATTTAAATTGCCTACTTATATAGGTTTCGCAGAAAACCAGCTATCCTAGTCAGTTTTGTCTTTCACTAACTTACCACAGTTCATCGGATATCTTTACAACGATAAACCGTTCGGACTTTTATAATCCTGACCATGGTAAGATCACTAGGCTTCGGGTCTAATTTTAGATACTATTCATTATTTCATAATTGGTTTATCTAGGCACATTATGGCTGCCTTTATATATATAAATATATATTATTATTCTAGATGAGTGCTTTATTTTTCCTTATTTCTAAGCTTTTTCACTAAACATTCTCTTTCAAAAAAAATTTTTTTTTACATCCAGAATAGTGACAACCTGAGAACATGCTCGCATCTAATATTAACTCGCTGACCCATTATGCAAAAGGTACGCTCTCACTATTTATTTAAATTTTATTTGAGCTGCTTATAAAACTACTAATTCAATCCTTTCCCTCACGGTACTTTTCACTATCGCGTATACATCATATTTAGCCTTAGAGGAAGGTTCCCCTTGTATTCAAACAGGTTTAAACCCATTTTACTTACTTAGTAATAAGATAAACTTGTTGGTTCTCGTTTTAGCGGTCTAACAACAAGTCTTTCGAGGTTCTTCTTTAGTTGAACTTCTTTAACTTATTCTTTTTCAATACCTAGGCTGCTCTACTTTAGTTCACACTAATAATAGAATCTCGTTTGATTTCTTTTCCTGAAGTTACTAAGATATTTCAATTCACTTCGTTTATTACTGAATTTCTCTAAGAGTTCATGTGGCTAAGAAGGCACAAATTAAGAAGGTTATTAACCTTATATACTCTCTTTGACATATAGCTAGGAATCCTTAATAGTTTCTTTATATACTTCCTACACTTGGATATACCCAAGTGTATAAATATTAAATCTATATCTATTATGTTACTATTGTATATAAGTATACCTTTAGACCTATAAAAAACAATTCAATTTTGTTTATATCTCGGGTTATTATGATTCGAACATAACTACTCCTCAACCCAAATGAGGCGCCTAACCAACCTGGCTCTAACCCGTATAATAGTATATCTATCTGTAATTACCAGCTTTAATATTTAGGATCCCTGCATTACTTAGAGCGAAGCAAGGCTTACGTCTAAGGAGCAAAGCCTTACACCCTTGCGAAGCAGAGTGAAGAAAATAAATGTACAATCCTCTTTAAATAAAAAGAAGCTAGTACTCATTCTTATCTATAAAAGAACCCCCTTATTATACAGGCAAATAAGTGTATCCCTTTATTTGCCTACATAGCTTTAGTAAAGTAGCACAAGATAATAAGCTTTTACCTATGAAATAAGGCCTTGCTTTTGGTACGCTAAAAGTATAAAGGGCTCGAATATGAGCAAATAAGGATTGTAGGATCAGCAAAGAAGCTAGCAAATACATACAGAGAATATCCGATTCGAACGGATGTGATCTATTAGACCAAACAAGTTTCAAGCTTGTCACCTTAAACCACTCGGTCAATTCTCCTTTAACTTTAAAGTTAAAATATATAAAAAAAAGGGATTGACAGTAAATCACTACTTGATAGTAAAAACATAACACCTCTTACTATAAATAATTACATTAAGGACTACTCCAATAAAAAAAAAAGATTTTTTTTTGTCCCATTTTTTTTTTCAATATGTCTTTAAAGTTAAACCACTAAAAAAAATAAATAATACACTCCACATTTAACACTTCTTAATTTTGCTAGTGTTCATTAAACCCCTAAGGCCCCTATCCCTACTACCTTAGCAGAGCTGGTATTATATTATTTATATACTAGTTAGTGAATACTAGTAACAAGGTATAAAGCAAGGAGCAACATCCTTGCTTTTATAAAAAAAAACACACACAGAAATAAGATACTTTTTTTTTACTGTAAATTTAGGGAGAACAACGTTCCACCTTATAAGGCGCTATCTAATAGTATTATTTTTTTTTTTATTTATATAAACTAGATCCGATGCTTATAAGATATTGTTCTTTAGAGAAAAGTATAGACATTTGTCTACTGTCTATTTTTAAGGCGTTTTTACCTAATTCAAACGCAAATCCTAAGGTTAGGGCTAAAAAGAATATTAGCATTATAACTAGACCATATATTCCATTTGTGTAGCTACTTACTACATACGGGTAAACCAATAGAATTTCTAGGTCAAAAAGTAAAAACAGTAAAGCAAAAATAAAGAATGATATGCTAAATTGTGTTCTATTTTGACCTAAGAATGAATGAAATCCACATTCAAATGTACTATCTTTTTCTTGATAAGGGTTGTGCGGGGCAAGTATTAAATTTATACCTAATAAAATAATAGCTAACAATGGTATAAATAAGAAAAAAAAAGTTATACTTGTCATTTAAGAATTTCATAGTATCAACGCTAATATATTAGCCAAGTTTAATCATTCTTTTGGTGTGAAAATAAATAATAAGATTATTAATGTTAACATACTTATTGTTATAGTTAAATAGCTAGATAGCACAATATTAGCTAATTTAAATCTTATAGCCTCTTCATTCCCAGCTTCAAAACCTTTAAGATCTTTTTCTATTAATACGGGATTTATCTCATATTCTGATTTATCAAAAAAAACTTGTTTTATTATACCTAAATAATAGACTGCACCTATAACACTTGTTAGTATCGCGACTAGTGTTAGGAATACATAACCACTATCCAAAGCTGCACTTAATACTATTTGTTTAGCAAAAAACCCCACTAACGGAGGTATACCTGCAAATGATAATATTGTTATTGCAAAACTTAATGCTAAGTATTCGTTTATTTTGAAGTAACCTTTCATTTGACTTATTAATTGTATAGGCGAATTGTTTTTATCTTTTAGTTCTGTAAATTCCTTATTTTCATTTATGTAATAATATAGAGAATACCCTATACTTATTATTATCATAAATGCATTTAAATTACTTATAGAATATTGCATTAAATAAAATATAAATGCTTGTATAGACTCTATACTGTTTATACTTAACGCTAATAATATAAAACCTACATGACTAATAGTACTATATGCGAATAATCTTTTTATTCTAACTTGCCTTAAACCTACTACTGTACCTATTATAAACGATAATAGGGAACTATATAGTAAACATATAGATCAACTATAATTTCTATTTACTAATAAACCTCCAAATGAAGAACTATTAGTTTGCAAGGCAAAGTATGAGTTCGTTGTATAATGTACTAATTCTAATAACAATATCAATATAGATATCTTTGCCACTATTGCTACAAATGTTGTTACTATTGTAGGTATAGCATCATATACATCAGGAGATCAAAAGTGAAATGGGGCTGCACTTAATTTAAACAGGAAACCAACACTTAATATAACTAAAGATGAATCTATATATTCTGCCTTATATCAGAGACTATTTTCTACATAGTCTACTGCATTACCCATAGTATATGTATCTAAGGTATTTGCCAGAGAAGCCATCTCACTTAAACTTGTTATTATATATAAACCATCTAAATTTGTTGTACCTGAATTAGCATATAATAAACTTATACCTAATAATATAAAACAAGAACTTAACCCTCCTAATAAAAAATAAGTAAGACCACCACCAGTTGCCTCTTCAGAGTTTCTATAGATTGTACTTAATAAATACAATCCATAACTTTGTAATTCTATTGATAAAAAGATTGACACTAAATCACTACTTGATTGTAAAAATATTGCTCCTGTTACTGTAAATAATATGATTAATGGGTACTCTATTAATTTAAATTGTTCCCCATTTTTATTTATAATTTGTCCTCTATTATAAATAAATTTATTCCTAAATATTTTAGAAATAGTTGAATACTCTTCCACTCAAACCTTTCGTGGATAGAATGCTGTTAATTGTAATATTGCTGCACTTAATAATAATATAAATATCTGAAATATTTGACTTGTACTTGTTAGGTGAAATAAACCACCATATACTGCGATACCTCTATCTAAAGCATCGATATAAATACTCACCCAACATAGTAGTATACAATAAGCTAATATTATTATAGCTACTCTGCTGTATAGTATAGATTTGTCTCATCTCTTCGTATTGTCTTGCAAGTCTGCACTAATTGCATTATTGTATGAGCCCATAGGTTCACTACTGCTACTCGAGACGGCATTAGATAATAATAAAAATAATATTGAAAAAATTAGCATTAGTGATTCCTCAGAGACTTGAACTCCGAACATATCCTTATCAAGAATACGCTTTACCAATTAAGCTAAGGAACCATAAATTAACTTTATAATTACCTATATTAATAATAAACCTAAATAAAGCTTTACTAGGGTACGCTCCGCATAATTTATTATCCTTTAGGTGATCCTAGACGAAATGAAAATAAGCAAGCCCTCCTATATACAAGAGCACTCAGACTTGAACTGAGGATTTGAAGTTTGGAGTTTCCTATTTTTCCTTTTAAATTATGCTCTTTCTTTTTTTTTTAGTTTTTTTTGTCCAGTGACTCAACTACGTAGTATGTACCTAGTGTGTACATACTTCGTACTCCCTAATGAGCGCTATACAAAGTAGGCCTTACTTATAATGAGAATAAGAAAGACAAGAGCACTCAGACTTGAACTGAGAATTTGAAGTTTGAAGCTTCCTATTTTGCCAATTAAACTATGCTCTTTAGTTAGATTTAGTCTTACTCTAAGTTACGAAAAAAAAAAGCCTGTTTGTTAAAATTAATTATAGCCCTGCAAAGCTTTACTTATTTTCCAAAGTAAATGGGCTGGCTTCTCTGTTAAGGAATGCCTTAACTCGTTGAGGGGATAGGTATGAACTGGACTATAGCTTAACTAAGGCTTGTCCTGCAGCCCTTGAAGGTGCCAATAATTTTAACACCCTACTAGAAAACAAGTAATCCTCCTTGCTGCCCCTTGTATACTTCATAAAGCAGAAGTATGCTTGGCCTAACAATATGAACTAACCACCACCTCGTATGAAATAAGGCCATACTTAAAAGGAGAACAACTAGAACATATTAATACTTATAATCTTAGAAAACATAACGGAGATTAAACTCTAGAGTAAAAAAAAATTTTTTTTTATAAGCCTTAGATTATCTTAGATGCTGGCACCAGAAGCTGGTATAGCAAAGGTTATATAACGTGAGGTTTTGATTCTATTATCTAAAAAAAATAGAAGAACTGTATTAAGACTAACAACAATTATAACAAACTATTACTCTTATTTTATTAGAAGTGGGCTCAGCTAAAGACTTGCTTCATACCATAGGTCGAAATAAAATGGCCAATAGATATCTCTTATATTACCTTAGCGAGCAGGATTACAGACGATATTTTTTTTGACAACACTATATTAATCTAAATATTAATCAATAATAGTCATATAGCTAAGCAAATCATGCTCCAAGTATACAGTAGCCGGAAATGGGATGGATCGAACATCCAGGTGTTAAAACACGATATTTAGCAAATATCTCGCTCTACCAATAGCAACATTTCCTGTTAGATGTAAAAGCTAAAAAAAAAGATTCTAGATATTTTTTTTTCTTTTTTTTTCTGCCTTTTTTCTGCCTTACCTTATTGCCTACGGAGTTTGGCATATGAGAAGCAAGTTATGTGGAAGAAAAAGGTATAGTCGGTAAAAACCCTAAGAGGACACAACTAACCTATCCAAGGATAGAAAAAAAAAACTTTAGATATAAATATAAGAATAAGAATAAGACATAATTATATCTGATATAATTATTTTGTTACGGGTTAAGCCGGCTTCGATCCGACATCTACTTCAATGACAATGAAGCCCTTTACCAATTAAGCTATTAACCCTTATTAAATTACAATACGGCCAGCCGAATTCGAATCGACACAAATCGTTTGGAAGACGATAGGTCTACCATTAACCTATGGCCGTTTATATCTTTTTTTTTTTATATGCGAAGCAAAGCTGTATTATTGCAGAGAGCTATATTTAGCAGAGAGAAAGATATTATGCATATTAATTAATAATTGGTGGTCTGGTTATTTAATGAACAGCTTTTACTTTTTTTGTTCAATATAAGCCTGCCAATAAGACATGAGGTATAAGTAAGTCATAAAATAAATAAGGCTTTGCTCCACACAAATAAGGCTTCCCTGCTTTTGCTTCGCAATATGTAATGCAGGACCAGCAAATATATTAAGACCTGCCGGACTCGAACCGACATAACGAAGATCAAAAGTCTAGTATTTTACCAATTAAACTAAGGTCTCTTTATCTAGCGGCAGTACCATCCTTAGATAAAAGTCTCTTACGAAAGGCCTGTAACAGCCTCTTACCACGAAGTAGGGCTCTGCTACCTTATGCTTTTGTTTTTAACTCAGAGATAGGCTAATTAAGCCTTTGCATAGATAAGTATACTATACCTACTGATTACACTAGAGCATAAAAATACTTGCTTCAAAAACTTTATAGGTAAAAAAAAAGGGTTATATATAACCTTACTAATATGTATAAACTAAATTTAAATAATTAGTTTATTATTTATATCTTAGATGAAAGGATTTTATTTGCACCTTTAGATCGACTCCTTTATATATTGGACATGATATAATAATCTTTAACCTAAAGAGTAAGAGAAGGTTGACATCAATCCACATAAGTATACAAAAATAATAATTCTAACATTACTAATATAAATAAAAAAAAATTTTTTAATTTTTTTTAGCTACCTATTATAACATGCACAACTTTTGTTTAATAAGGCTCTTTTCTTTTTTTTTACAAGGCTCGTTATTTAAACAACTCTTATATATAGCAAGGCAAAATAAGTAGCTTCGCTGTGAAGCCTTACTTATTACCCTTAGAAGTAAGGCTTTGCTCCCCTAGAAGGAAATATATTAAGACCTGCCGGGTTCGAACCGACATAACGAAGATTAAAAGTCTAGTATTTTACCAATTAAACTAAGGTCTCTAGTAGTGCAGGTAATATCTATTATATTATAACTGCACTATCAAGAAATATATCACAATAAACTAAAATAGACATTATGGTATTAGTGTTTCAGTATTCGACGTACAAAACATTAGGAGTCCCTTGCATGAAAAAAAAAAATTTTTTTTTCTAATCACGTCCACCTATTCAATCACCAAATTCATTATTAGATTTAGCATATTCATTTCTAAGATAACCTTTGCCCTTAGCTTCAGACGAGGATTAAGATTTTTTCTAGAACCTAGTCAGACGAAGAAGGTTTTGGTTTTTTTGTGTCTCGATCTGTCTACTCTTCAATAGCACTAGTTTATTTAGTACTAGAGAACATTCAGGATATATTAATATAAATACACATAATAATGTTAATACTACTAAACTGAATATTAAGAGCACTATAGGGCTTATATATATATTTTTTTTTTTTGATATATTCCATTATAAATTTTTTTTATTTAAAAGCCTTATACTTATTAAGACCCTCAGTAATAAATAGATATGTAAAGGAATAATCATACCACGTCTACAAAGTGCCAGTACAAAATACTAGACTCCAAACCTAGATGATGGTTTTCTGTAGAGTGGTAAGCAAGCACACGCCACAATCCAACAGCTATAAAAGCTGTACCTATAATAACATGTAACCCATGGAACCCTGTCCCAAAGTAAAAAGAAGATCCGAAGATCCCATCACTCAAAGTAAAAGATGAAACTGTATACTCTACACCTTGTAAGGCCGTAAATAATATAGCTAAAATTACTGTAGCAAGTAAACCGTTTAAAGCACCACTTCTATTTCCTTGTATTAAAGAGTGGTGGGCATATGTTACTGTAACACCTGATGATAATAATATCACTGTGTTAAGTAAAGGTAACTCAAAAGGGTTAATTGCTGCTATACCCATTGGAGGTCATTGAGCACCTAATTCTACCGTGGGTGATAGGGCGCTATGAAAGAATGCTCAGAATATAGCTAAGAAGAATAAAGCTTCTGAAACTATAAATAGAGCAACTCCCATATTTAATCCTTGCTGCACAGCCAAAGTGTGGTTACCTAAATATGTACCCTCACTTATAACATCACGTCATCAGAAAGACATTGAAAGGATAAGTGATAATAGAGCTGACATTCAAAAATAACCAGCATCACTAAAACCATGCATTGTTAATACACCTGTTGTAGTTAAGGTATATAATGCTACACAAGTATATAAAGGTCAAGGTGACGGGGAAACTAAATGGAAAGGATGAGCTTGAAAATTACTTCTTATTAAGTTAGTCATAAATTCTAAAATATTATTTAAGTTTAGTTTATATCTAATTTGTTTTTATAACAACAGGTAATTATACCCTTATTATATGCATACTATACAATATATATATATATATACTATTATTTTTTTTTTCGCACAGACTACAGCGACCTTTATGTAGAACTGGTATGGCTAAAAAAAAATACTAGGTAAGTTCTTTAAGAAAAATATATATATTTACTTTCCTTCCGGCCAACTATCGATTACTAGTTATTAGGAAGCTACTAAGGAATAGGTGACTTGAACACCTAGCCTACCGTGTGTAAAACGGTTGCTCTACCATTGAGCTAATTCCTTTAATACCCTAGCTTATTAGCAAATAATAAGCCAGGGTATAATACTTAGAATAAATCGACAAAGGTATATCTTATACCTAGACAAATACAAAAAGATACTAAGGTCCACTACCATTATAATAACGAAATACACTGTGTACCTATAAGAATTATAGGTCTTCTTTTTTTTTTATTATAAAAATTTATTAATAAACTTAGACTATTACTTGTTGTTTTAGATTATCATTTAATTGTTATAATTATTGCACCAACCATTGCTAATAACAATATAATACTAGTTATTATAAGTCATATGCTATAACTAGTATACATTATATTACCTAAACTAGTAATATGGTTACTTACTGCTAAATAACCATCTCAGCTTTGACTTGTAGCATATGATATTACACTATTATATAGTTGTATACCACTAAGGTATATAAGATCCACATTGTTATAAAATAATATAGCAATAATAATAGCTAAAAATATACTATTACTTGTATCACTTAATAGCTCACTGATTCTAACATTTATTAACATTAAAATAAATAGGAATAAAATAGATACAGCTCCTACATAAACTAATAGATAAGCTATACCCAAAAAATCTAAACCCAATAAAACTAGATAGCAAGCAATACTTACGAACAACCCTATTAAAAATAGTACAGATCTTATAGGATTCTTACATATTACTACTAACATCCCACAGAAAATAGCAGCTAATGAAATAGCGTCTAATGCTTCTACTTTATAACCATTTGTCAAAGTATCCGATAAAACATTTAAGATAATCATCTTTTTTTTTTATAAATAAAACCTCATTTATACCTTTCTTTATATTATGCAGCTTGTTTTAAACTTAGTTTATTATTTATTGCTTTTATCCCGTCTAGCTTTATTACATTAGGATCTCCTCACCCTTTTTTTTTAGCCGAAGGCTTATGCACATGACTTGCAAGAGCAGATAAGCAATACTACGAAACCTTGCTAATGCTAGCGAAGTCCTTCTTCAAACAGGATGACTTTATATTAATATAATAAGATAGAAAAGATTTCATACCCCAAAAGTTTCGTCTATAGTAAAAAAAAAACAATCACAGAAAAAAAAGTAAACATATAACATAACTACATCCTTACTCCTCCTACATAGTAAGCGGAGGTTGTAAAGAAAAGAGAATTTAGTAGTAAGTTCAAAAATAATAAATTAAGTGTGTACAAGATTCGAACCTGTATTCTTTGTGACCGTAGCACAATGCTCAACCAATTAAGCTAACACACCTAATATATGTATTCTTATATATCAAGCCCTTAAGATGAATCGAACATCTATAAAAATATTAACAGTATTCCGCTCTACCGTTGAGCTATAAAGGCATAAACTAAACATATATATATAATTAGTTTATGTGCAAATACTTGTATATTATCTATACATATATATAACAAAAACCATATCATTTTTATATTACACTACCTACCAATCCTTCATATATATTAAAATAACCTCGTAGGACTATTAGGTATTCTGTTTTAATTATCATCTAGTCTTAGTATAATAAATTAGATTAACCTTAGGAAACAAGAGATTCGAACTCTTAAAAGCATATTGCTATTGAGTTTACAGCTCAACCCATCTTACCAATTATGGAAGTCTCCTTTATTTACAATTTATATTGTAAATAATGAAAGATAATATTTATCTAATATAACGTCCTATAGTGGAGTCGGAAACACTAAAAGCTTTACCTGCATCCCTATTAGATGGGTAAACTATTACTTCTTTCGTTAGTCTATCTGTAACTTGAATCGGTGTACCAAGAGATTTGATTTCCTTTTTTTTTTATTATTTGTACTTTAAGTTTCATTTTAGCCAAAGTAGCGTATGAAATAGTTAGTGTACTTATTTTAAGTAAACTAGCTTCATTGTGAGTATAGCCAAAAGGTGATCCAGCAGTAAAAAAAATTTTTTTTTTATTATAGACAGGATTTATAGTTTCCATATAGTATTGTTTACGGTTAATAACATATTGTACGTAACAGTACTCAAGGATCTCTAAGGTAAAATAAAAAAAATTTTTTTTTATTATACTTTAACAAAGCTAGGTTAATTAACATCTGATTTTAACTAGAGCATTGTCATTATAGTACTTAAGGAATCTTTTGGGTAGATTTACACTTGATCCTAGATAAGTTTTGTTATTATTTTTTTTTTATTTGTTCAAAGATATATGCCATATTTGTCTCTGTTTTAGTTTAGTATATTTTATTGCACAGATAATTCATATAAATTGCCTTATAACATAAGAGAGCTGAAGGTGCTATTATTTGAGGCGATATTATAAAAATTGTTTCCATTATTATTTATATTTATCGTTTTGTGGAGATTGATATTATTAGTGCTAAGTAATGATACTCGTACGCACCGTGTCACCTTAACGTAGGTTTAATGTTCATTCTAATTTAAACATAGGAAAGAAGAGAATCGAACTCTTGTTTACACAAGCTCTAATAAGTATAATTATTACACTTATAGGGGCTTAATTGAACCTTAATGTAAAACGACAGCATATTGCTATTGAGTTTACAGCTCAACCCGTCATACCAACAAACGGAACCTTCCTTAGTATGCATAAAACACACTTTTTTTTTTCACCACGTATAACAAATATTATACATACAATTTACACCACGTATAACAAATGTCTTTTAACCATCTGCTAGAGACTACCTTATATTACTAAAATACCTCTATTATACCATAGATTTTCAGCTGTAAAAAAAAAAATGCAGGTTTATGATCATAGTGTTCTATGATACTGTATACGTTCATTGACATCCCTTATTGCCATTAGGACTATATTCTATATCTATAATTTCAATGATACGCAACAAACATACTGATTTACGTTAAATTTTAAATTAATCCCGTGCAACTTCCACTACACGAACCGTATTTCGACTTAACACCAATCAAAGTCACGCATACGAAGACACCCTACTTTAATTTTGCAGAACTGTATTTTTTTCCTACAATAAAAATAATAAGTAGCCAAACTTATTGCACACACTCCTTTCGGCGTCTGACGAGTGGTTAGTACCTATCTGAAGATTGATGTTCACCGTGCCCTGGTGATACACGATTACTAGTAATTCCTTATTCATGTAGTCGAGTTTCAGACTACAATCCTTATTATGCCCTATTTTTTGAGGTTCGCTTAAATTCACATTTTCGCAGCTCTTTGTCTAGGGATACGTGGCACGTCTGACAGCCCACAACATTTAGGCCATGATGATTTGTCTTGATCCCAGTTATCATATATTCAATATAGTGATGAACTGCTTTATGATAAGAATTTAAAAATAAAGCCAGGGTTTACGCTAATTTTATGGAACTAACCAAAATCTCACGACATTAGCTGAAGACAACCGTGCAACACTTGTAACATCACCTTAATTAAGGTATCTATATTACCTTAATATACAGATGATATCATTCAAGTTGTGGTAAGGTTTTTCGAGGGTCATCGAATTAAGCAACATACTTCACTACTGTTCTCAGAAACGGTCTAATGATTTCAGTTCCTGCGTTGCCACATTACTCTTGAGGTGGAATGCTTACACTTTCATTTATAGACCAAAACAAATCTAGTCTATGGCATTCATCATTTTCTGCAAAGACTACTAGGGTATCTAATCCTGTTCGCTATCCAAGCCTTCGTCCCTCAACGTCAGTTATTACATAGAAGGTTGCTTTCGCCTTTACCAGTCCTTAAAGTATCAAAGAATTTTATCTCTACTCCGTAAATACTCGCCTTCTCATATTAAACTCTAGCAAAACTATTTCCCTGTTTGGGTTAGTAATACCGTCTAGGTACCCTTTAAACCTATTAAAGATGAATAACACTAGTCTTCTACGTATTACCGCGACGGCTGGCACGTAATTTGGTCAAGACATGTAGATAGAAAATAGTCATAATCAGTATTCTATCTAGAACTTTATCCAACGTAGTTGGTATTATGTTTTATTGTGTAACCCCATCCAGGTGCATTACTACTCAAAAACATAACTAGCCTCATAAGAGGACTATACATTCTCCCAAGTTGCTGGTTCAGCCGTTAGGCCATTGACCAATATTCCTCACTGCTGTACAATACGCATTGGGGTTTTTTCAGACCCAATGTGGTTGATCGACCTCTCTGTCTCAACTACGGAAATTTTAAGCTAGTTAAGTCATTACCTTAACAACTACCTATCCGAAGTAATTTATAGTCCTCCTAAAGCGGAATAATTCTTCCTTTTATTATTATAAGGCATTTTTTTACCTTTCTTTAGGGTTGGCTAAAATACTATATACTCACCTGTACACCACTTCTAAATATTTTTTTTATAAGATTATTATTTGCTAAAACAAATAATAATAATGTTTTAAAAATTATTAGACGTACGATTAGCATGTGTCAAGCATTTGGACAGCGTTCATTCAGAGCCATCATCAAACTCAACCCTTATTTATTTATTTATTTTTTTTTCTGCTTCAATTTCATCTTAACTATATTATCATTAATATAATATAATAGTAATGTATAGTATTAAAAAAAAAATAAGTATCCATATTTTTTTGTACACCCTATACATTACTAATGTATATAATTATACATATTATAAATTAAATATTTATATTATTAGATATAGTTATATGTAAGGGTGGCAGGCTTGCCATTAGTCAAACGTTTATCCTTCCCTAAACGAGAGAGAGTAAATCATAGCATACCCTTACAAGGACTATCTAACCTCACCACCCTTTCAAGGTGACCATTATTGTCCTTTCATATAGGACAATAATGGACTGAAACATTTTCAATATTGAGAACTATGAAGTTATAGATGTATTTATAGTGGGTAAAGACAATCCTGTAGCCTCAGTGGGTATCGAACCCACGCATGTAACTGTGAAAAAGTTATGTCTTAACCACTTGACTATAAGGCCTAACAGGTTGGATACAGCTAAGCCGGGTCCTGTGATAGTTATTAATCTAAATTAAAGCTTAACATAGGCTTGTGAGTTCATAATTATCTTTCACTACATAGAGTTATACAATTGTATTACCTATATATTTATAGTTATAGAAAGATACTTTTTATTTTCTCTTAAATACCAAAGTTTTCACCCTAGCACTATTATATTCTGTGCATATGCCTAATAAGCGACGGACTTTCCTATGTTACATAGAAAATATAATATATATATAACATTTATACTATCTGTATCACAACCTAACCCCCCCCCCTCCCCCTTTTTTTTTTTATTTTTAAAGTCATACTTCGTATAGCAAAAGCCTCTCTCCCCTGCCATTATAAGTAAGGCTTTTTTGTCAAAGAAGCAAAGGTTTGCTTCCCATCAGAGTAAACAATTAAATATACTATTTGTATTCTTCCTTGAAATTTTCTATTTAAATGTCTCCGCAAGAGGTTTAAATATGTGTATTTATTTATTAGCTTGTGGTACAAAGAAGCATGTAAATAAAGCTCCTATGAAGGGGCGGGATTATTTTATTGTTCCATAAATTAAGCTGTTTCAGGTAAGGCAAATCGAAAAAGGCCTTACTATATAGCCTAGCTAGAAAAAAAGCTTTTCCTTACAACTAGCCTTCTCTTATTTCATATATAGAAAAAAAAAATCTTAATTAATATATAAAAGCCTATCTTATATCTTGCCCCTATAATTAGTAGGGAGCACTGCAGATAAGACAAGGCATTCCCATCCAAGACTTGAACTTGGATCCAGATATTAGAAGTATCCTGCTCTACCATTAAGCTAATGAGAGTATAATTTTTAAGATAAAAAATTTTTAATTTTTTTTATTAAATATTTAATAGTATTAATTAATTTAAACCATTATTAAATGTAGCTAATTATTACTAATTAGCTAAAGAATATGGAGGAATCGAACCCCTTATTTTCGATCTGCAATCAAAACGTAGAACCATCTACAGCATATTCTTTTAGGTGTTTAACTTAATAAATTAAACACCTAAGTTAAGAATTATTAACCCTTATATGCACTAACTTATATAAGTTATATTAACCACACTACTTTTTAATATAGATTAGGTTAAATAAGAAATAGGTGACATGAACACTTATAGTTCAAGGCGGTAAAGCAAAACATATAAAAATTAATAAAAAAGTACAATAGGTCCTAAGCTGACTCATGGTTTCCTACCAGGCATTAAGAGTCTTGAGCAACGAAGTTTACCTTGTAAACTTCGACTAATAATTAGTGGAGATCTAACCCATCTTTTATATAAGAACAAGTAAGGACTACAAAAACTTGCGCTTGTATAAAAGCAATACCTAATTCTAAACCTGAGAAAGCTATAATAAAAGCTAGCGGCACCAATCCCAAGAAGAAAAAAATAATACCTGAAGTCATTATTTTATAAGTAAATCCTGCTAGGATATTTAATAGCATATGACCACTTAAAATGTTCGCTGCTAATCTAAGACCTAGAGAAATATTTCTAGCTAAATATGATATGAATTCTATCAAGACTAGTAATGGTAATAGTCCTAAAGGACAACCAGCTGGTACTAATAAAGAAAAGAATTTTAAACCATATTTTTGGAACCCCAATATTGTGGCTCCTAAAACAATACTAAAACTAAGAGAAAAAGTCAATACAAAATGACTTGTAGAAGCAAAACTGTAAGGTATCATACCTATTAAGTTGTTTGCTAGAATAAAGATAAATAATGTGTAAATAAATGGGAAATATATTTGACCTGTATTATTATTTATCTGGTTTGTTGTTATACTATGAATAGTAGTATATAGTGACTCTAGGCTAATAGATCATCTATTTGATATAACTCTATGATAGTTAGTAGCTAATACATTAAAAGTTAAAACTATTAAGGCTCCTACTGTTAAATAAAAACCTATGTTAGTTAAAGCCACATGTAAATTAAATATTGAAGCAGCTAAACTTAAAAGATCTCTGATTTCGAACTGATCAAGAGGACTAATCGTTTCTGCTGCGCTAGCTATGTAAAATTGGTTCAAGAACGAAATTTTATTCATACGTTTATGTTTATACTGTCCTATTTTTCCCTTTTAGAGTATTTATCTAAATAGACATAAGCGTAATGATTTTTTTTTTCGTTTCTTATTTTTTAGATATATTAATTGTTATATTCGTCTTTTGTTTCTTAGCTATATAAAGTTTACAATTTACTTATAAAAATACGACTTAAAAACAAGTGCACAAATCTTGGTAATAAATACTTAGAAAATATGTAAACATTTACTACTATCAATACAAAAGCTACTGTTACTTGGTTAATAAAAAAAAACGGAACTAATTGAGGCATATTCTTTTTTTTTTAATTTTTACGCTTAATACTTATAAACCCACTCCCCCCCCCCCCCCCCCTTTTCTTATTAAAGATCATTTATCCTTGCAAAGCTAAGGGAGCAGAGTAGGCATTGGTCTATTTAAACCCCTAAGCAGCCATGACTCTTATTCTTCTATTTCATTTATTTATCCTTTTTTTAGGTTAAGAAGCGTGATACCACCCTTCATACCAACCATTGTAGGATTAAATGAACTATTTTATAGTGGCTCTTACGTAATACGACGGAGCATCTATATAATAAAGAGTGTAACTATTGCAAGGGATTATTAGAGCAGAAATCCTCTCGTATTGTTATCGTATTGTTATCTTATTATAAGATAGAGGGTTTACATGTTATGGTATTATATATATTTACTTACAAATAAGGTATCCATACCACGATACTAATACATATAAGCCCATAAATCTCTCTTTAATATGCTTACAAGACTTATCGGTTTAGGCTTTATATAGCTGTAATAAATAATTTTTTTTCTCACCCAAGACTCTAACTCGGATGCTGGTTTTACCTGTAGTGCTTATTACATAAGCCTCGACTTATTTCCTATTATATATAGTGAAGCAAAAAAAAAAAGCCATACCTCCAAATACGTAGACCCCTCTACTTTATTTAAAATGGTAAGGTTGACTAGTAAATCCAGCTGTACCATTCTTGAGAGTTTAAAACCATGGTGAAAAGACCATGGTTTTAAATAGTGTTTATAAATATACACAATTACACTTTAACAGCTTTTTTTTTGTTTTACGAGCTATATGATCTGTTACACTTACACGACCCATACGGCGGACAAGCCCCATATCGCCTTTACAATAGGCTAACGCAAGTGATTTAGCATTTAGAGCTTTACATACTTATTCAGTATTATCTGATGTATCAGTAAAGAATTTACCATAGGAGGCTTCTGTCTTATATTGTTCAGCTATGACATAGCTAGGCATGCTTAAAGGTAATTTGAAATCTAACTTTTTATTTTTTTATCATCGCTACTAACAACAGTATTATAAGATCTAGATTTTATAACAAAAAGTCCAGACAACAGTGCAACATTTGATGGAATAATCTCAAAACTATATAAAATACAAGGTACTAAAAAGATAAAGGCAATTACAATAGGTAATAATACAGTTCAACAGAATGACATAAGCTGATCGAAACGAATTCTAGGTAATGAAGCACGTACTCAAATGAATACAAAAATCATAAAACATGATTTTATACCTAAAGACAGAGTATAGTACAATCCCTCTGTTAAGGGGTTACACTCTGCAGGGAAGCCTGTTTGTTGTGAAATTTTATTATTAGAAACATAGTCAAAATAGTCTTCAAAATTAATATATTGATATAATTCTAATACAAAACTAAACAAAGGTAAGTAATCATATAAGTAACCACCTAAGAATAGTAGACTAGTTAATATACATATTAACACAATACTAGCATATTCAGCTAAAAAGAAAAACACGAATACTACAGCTGAGTGCTCGGTCATAAAACCACTAACTAGTTCTGACTCAGCCTCTGCTAGATCGAAGGGAGCTCTATTAGTTTCTGCTACTGCTCCTATAAAAAATATTAGGAATATAGGGAATAAAGGTATTATAAATCAGACAGCTCTTTGAGCTTCAATATTAACAGTAAGATTTAAACTACCTGTTAACATTATAACCAGTAATATGGCGGAACTTAAAACTAACTCATAACTAATTAATTGAGCAGTACTTCTTAGTGAACCTAAGAATGCATATTTACTATTAGCACTTCATCCCGCTAATAATATACCATATGTAGATAAGGATGATACTGCTAACATATAAAGTACAGCTAAATTTAGATCACCTACTGTTAAACCAGGACCATATGGTACAACAGCATAACCTAGTAATGAGAAAATTAAAGTTATTATGGGTCCAAGAAAAAATAATATTAAATTAGCCTGTGTAGGTGAAACATATTCTTTTAAAAGAAGTTTTAACGCATCTGCAAATGCTTGAAGCGACCCATAGAATCCCACAGCGTTAGGACCTAATCTTCTTTGCATACTTGCCATTGTTTTTCTTTCAGCTACAGTTATATAGGCTACAGTTAATAATGCAGGCACAACTACAATTAAAACATCTATTATTGAGAATAATGTGGGATAATATTTCATTTTTTTTTTGTATTTAGTACTAAATGTATTAAGAGTTTTATCTTAATCTTTTTTAGGTTTAAAAATAATTTTATATAGATCTTAATCTATATCCATAATTATCTAATATTAATTTTTGTATTTTTTTTTTATCTACCTAAATCACAATATGGCTATGCTAATAACATAAAGATTGACCTTTACTGCGTAAATATAGCCTTGACCTTATCCAATAGTTTAAATAACTTAAAAGTACAAAACAAGGGGGGGGGGGTCTAAATTTGGACTAAACTACACCCAAGGTAATGCACCGCAAGGTTGTAAGGTAGTAGTTGATTAAGGTAGTTATATTTATTATTCACCCTTTTGCTAAAGAAGCATACTTATTACATAAACCTGCTTCTTTAGTTTTTTTTAATACCTAGATCTTTTAGTATAGGTATAAGCAATAGTCCTAGATCTTTTATAAAAATCTAAGAACTATATGAAGAATATATTAGACTTGACACTGAATAGTGTAAACCATCTAATATAGGAGCAGGGTATATACCCAAGACAACAGTCATCACTACTAATGTAAATAAGATTAAGAACTCACGTTTATTAAGATCACTTATATTAACTTCAATGTATCTAGAAAATACTCCACCGAATGATATTCTATTAAACATAAACATAGTATATGCTGCGGAGAATACTATAGAAGAACAAGCTAAAGCACCTAATAGTGGTAGTCTTTCAAAGGTACCATATAAACACATAAACTCTCCTACAAAATTTAGTGTAAGTGGTGTCCCTGCATTACCTAAACATAGTATAAAGAATAAGATAGAAAATAAAGGCATTATTTGAGCTGTACCTCTGTATCTAGTAATTAATCTAGTACTAGATCTATCATATAATATACCTCCAGCACAAATAAATAGTCCACTTGAAACAAATCCGTGAGCTAATCCTAGGGTAATACCACCTTCTATTCCTTGTATTGTATTACTAAATACTCCTATAAGATATACAGCGGCATGACAAACTGAACTATAGGCAATTAGTTCTTTAATATCTATAGTTCTTAGTGTACTAAAACTAGCATATATTATAGTTATAACCCCTATAAGGTATACTATATAAGTATAATCTAAAGAAACTTTAGGCAATAAAGGTAATATTAGCCTAAAGATACCATATAGACTTAATTTTAAAACAATAGCAGCCAAAATAATACTACCACCTAAAGGTGATTCAACGTGAGCTTTTAATAACCAACTATTTAAAAAGATAGTAGGTGTTTTAACTGCAAACGCAAAAAAAATACCAAGGAATAAAAATAACTGTGTTGAATAATTAAAATTAGTTTTATACAATCCATCGAAATCTGTAATACCCATTATAGATGACATAGTAAGGATACTAAGTAGTAAAAATAATGACCCAAATAATGTGTATAAGAATAAGTAAAAACTTGCTCTCACTTTATTACTTGATCCAAATAATCCTATTAATAGAAATAAAGGGGGCAAGATACTTTCAAAAAATATGTAAAATAATAATATATCTAAAACTAAGAATACTGCCAATAATAATGTTTCTAGTAATAGCACAATAATAACATAAGATCTTACATTTTCACCTATTGATTTTCAATTAGATAACAATACAATGGGCATTATCATAGTAGTTAATAATACAAAATATATCGATAACCCATCTACCCCTAAATAAAATTCATAATTACTTATTTCATGATATTCTTGTACAAACTGAAATAGATTACTACTAAAGTCGAACAATATAAAGATCATTAATGATAGTAATAGATTTATAATAGATGTTGTTAATGCTACCGTTTTAATATGTCCTTGATTAAAACCCTTTAATTCGTACGATATACCTGCAGATATTATAAATACACCAACGACAGGAACTATTAATAATAACAGTAACATTATTTCTTATTAAATATATGTGAATTTTCCTCAGGATCACACAAGTATAAAAACTTATACTTATAACTATATGATCTTTACTAACACAATGCATATCTGCATTGTATTCCCATCCAAGACTTGAACTTGGATCAAGATTTTAGGAAAATCCTGCTCTACCATTAAGCTAATGGGAATTATACCTAAAACTTAGATCTAAAAGATAACTTTTTAGGTATATAAATAGAATTAAAAAAACATTAAACTATAAAATGATTATTATTAAGGTAAATTTTTATTAAGACCGGCTTAGCTGGCAATATATTTATCTCTTAATCATTCTAAAGTAATATAAACACTAGCTATAGCAAATCATCTTAACCTACCTAATAAGTCCTGAAATTGTAAATATCTAAACTATATAGAGCTTTGAATAGATCAATACTGATGCTTCCCTAGCAAAAAAAAAAGTACGATTGAGTATAACAACCTTCTAAATACATAGCGGAGCAAAACAACCCTCTTCTAAACCCTATAACATCTTAATGTTTAAGAGATCAATAGTAGCCTAAACTATAGGCCATCAGATATCGACATGACCTATAATAAACTCTAAAGGATTACCTGCTATTATAGGTATAGCCATACCAAAGGCATTTGAGAAAAACACTAGTATTACCTCCTATTGTAACTGCCATATTCTAGAAATTAGACTGTAAAGGTAATGAAACAAACGCGTGAGGCTTAGGTGGTGAGTTTAAGGCTCACTCTAAACTATTATAACTTCTATTTAATAGTGTTTGTAAACTATCTGTATAGAACTGTGGAGTTAATCAAGGGTATCTAGATGTAGCTTTACCTTCAACTAATTGTACATAAACTATGTGCAAGAATAATCCAGTAGCAACTACACTTATGATACTTCCAAAACTACTTATTAGATTTCATCCTGCAAATGCATCAGGGTAGTCACTTATTCTTCTAGGCATTCCTTGTAGACCTAAGAAATGCTGTGGGAAGAATGTTACGTTAACTCCAATAAACAGAATTCAGAAATGAACTTTTCCTAATGTTCTATTATACTCTAATCCTAATATCTTAGGAACATAGAAGTATCATGCACTATATAGTGCGAAGACTGCTCCCATACTTAATACATAATGGAAATGAGCTACAACATAGTAAGTATCATGGAATGCAATATCAAGTGAAGCGTTCGCTAGAACGACCCCTGATAATCCCCCGATGGTGAACATAAATACGAAACCTAAAGCAAATAGCATCGCAGGTGTTAATTGTATAGATCCTCCGTAACATGTAGCTAACCAAGAGAAGATTTTTATACCTGTTGGTACTGCTATAATCAAAGTAGCAGCTGTGAAATACGCTCTTGTATCCACGTCTAATCCGACTGTATACATATGGTGACTTCAAACCACGAATCCTAAGACTCCTATAGACATCATGGCGTAGACCATACCTAAATAACCGAATACGCTCTTGTTAGAGCTAGCACTTACTACAGTACTTATTATACCAAAACCTGGTATAATTAATATATAGACTTCTGGATGACCAAAAAATCAGAATAGGTGTTGATATAAAATAGGGTCACCACCACCAGCTGCTTCAAAGAATGATGTATTAAAATTACGATCAGTTAATACCATAGTGATTGCACCCGCTAAGACTGGTAATGATAATAATAATAATACAGCTGTAACTACTACAGCTCAACCAAATAAAGCTAATTTATGTAAACTTATACCAGGACTTCTCATATTAAGTATAGTTGTAATAAAATTAATTGCCCCTAATAGAGAACTAATACCCGAAAGGTGCAATGCAAATATAGCTAAATCTACACTAGGTCCACTATGACTTTGTATTCCTGATAAAGGTGGGTAAAGAGTTCAACCTGTACCCGCTCCATTTTCTATACCACTAGCAAATAAGAATAATAGTAAACTAGGTGGTAATAGTCAGAAACTTATGTTGTTAAGTCTAGGGAATGCCATATCCGGACCCCCTACTAACAATGGTAATAAAAAATTACCAAATCCACCTATCATAGCTGGCATTACCATAAAGAAAATCATTATTATAGCATGAGCGGTAATTATACTATTATATAATTGATTATCCGCTATGAATTGAACACCTGGCCCGCTTAATTCTAATCTTATTAAGACTGAAAAAGCTGTACCCAATAAACCTGAGAATAATGCAAAAATAAGGTATAAGGTACCTATATCTTTAGCATTTGAAGATCAAAATCATCTTTCGGTTCATAGTGAAACAGATGACTTAACTGTTTGGACTTCATTGACATCATAATTATTCTTAAGCTGATGGGGGGTAACGGCGAGATCGTCCAAAGGTCCGGTAGGAAAAGTACTCGCAAACTAATATACTTCCTAGTTTTCCATAGTTACTAGTTATTCTTTGTAATGTATAAGTAGTAGATAAATAATTTAAAACTTTAATTTTTAATATCTATAGCTCCTTTATTTATCTATAAAATTATAGACACCATAGTATTTAAGGTTAGGCGGTGAAACCGCCTCTATTTAATATATAACCTTAGGAGTAAAAAAGTCTCTTTTTCTTTAAATTATTAATACCAATAAGATCCCATCCAAGAATCGAACTTGAATACAGCTTTATAGCTACACTCTGTGGGAGCGTAGAAGAAAACCCTGCTCTACCATTAAGCTAATGAGAATTAAACCTAATAAGATAACTTTTTAGGTTATCTTTTTAGGATTAAGCTCTTCTTTTTATTTATAGGCATCATCCTTAGTTAAATTATAATTTAACTAACCACCTGAAGTATAGCAGTACCTACATGATTTACCTGGTATTACTCATACTTCTTGTCCCTTACCAGGACAACGGACCCCTTAAGATAGCTAACTTATTAAGAAATATACTATACTTCCTATAAACATAGATAGCAATAAATATTATGGCTAGTCATAAAACTAGAATTAATAATACTTTGTATTTAAAACTAACATTAATTTTTACTACAAAGTAAGATCCTATAGCAAAAAGGGAGAAAAAGGTACTATATATACTAATTCAGATACTAGGCCTTAATTAATATACATATAGATGAAAGTAAAAACTACTACTAAAAAAAAAAGAATAAAGCTAAATAGTTTGGTTAACTTACAAAGTATTGTGCTTTAGATGGAGTCTTAAAGACTTTATTATTTAAACTAGATAATTCTATTAAAGAATTTTCTAATACACTAACTAAAGGTACTATTATTAAGAAATGAGAAAAATAGATTACTGTACTAATTTGTCCAAATTCTATAAATGGGCTTTCAACGTGTTTAGCACCTAATACCATTAATATTAAGAAGTTAGCCGCGAAGATAAAGAATGCTAATTTACTGATAGGTCTAAATTGAAGACCTCTTGTTCTACCTAAATCAGTAAAAGGCATAGCTAATAAGATTAATATTGCACTAAACATTGCAATAACACCTAACAATTTGTTGGGTATAGATCTTAAGATAGCGTAGAATGGTAAAAGATACCACTCTGGTACTATCGCTGGAGGAGTTTGCATTGGATTAGCTACTACGTAATTTTCACTATCACCTAATACATTAGGCATGAAAAATACGAATAGGCTTAAAGCAATAATAAATATAAAAATAGTTATTAAATCTTTAAACAAAAAGTAAGGTGCAAAAGGTAATCTGTCATAGTTACCTGAAACACCTAAAGGGTTCCCTGAACCCGCACTATCATGTAGTGCTATTAGATGCATTAATGCTAATGCGGCTAGTATAAAAGGTAGCACAAAGTGCAGAGCAAAGAATCTGTTTAGAGTGGCATTATTCACTGAAAACCCACCTCACAGAAACTCGACTATATCTTGTCCAACCCAAGGTATAGCACTCATTAGGTTAGTAATCACAGTAGCACCTCACAGGCTCATTTGACCGTAAGGTAAAACATAACCCAAGAAAGCTGTAGCCATCATTAATATAAATATTACAGTCCCAATAGTTCAAACTATTGTTCTTGGAGCTCTGTATGATCCATAGTATAAACCTCTTCCTATGTGTAAATACACTAAAAAAAAGAAGGCTGAAGCTGTGTTACTGTGTAAGTAACGTATCAATCAACCATTGTTAACGTCACGCATTATATGCTCTACGCTATTAAAGGCTTCTAATACGCTAGGGTTGTAATGCATTGCTAGAGTTACACCTGTAACAATCTGTATTATTAAACAAAACCCTAATAACGATCCAAAATTTCATAAGTAACTTATGTTACTAGGTGTTGCTGAGTCAATTACGTATGAATTAACCAACTTAAGTATAGGATGACTTTTAAAAATTCTCAT